AAACACTAATAAAAATTCATATTCAGATACATAAGAATTATACAGGAGCTGAAATAGTCGTTTATTTTTTTTTGAAAAAACGTAAATAGGTTTATTCGTAGTAATAAATCTATTCCCATTATGATATTCATGGAGAAAGAATCGCAATAAATGCAAAGAAGGAACATCTTGGATCCACCGTTGAAGAATTTGAACCAAGACTTCCAGGTGGACAGGATAGGGTATTAGTAGATCTAACACATAATTTATGTGCGAAATTTTGTCCTCTAAAAAAGGAAATGTTGAATGAATAGATCGTAAATTTTGATATTTTTTTATTTCTTTTTCTTCTAGGGAAGGTAATGGAATTTCCAAAATAACTGCAAATCCTTCAGATACTATTTTAAAAAAAAAGGGAGAATATAAATTTTTGTTGTGCCCATCAAATCTATTTTGGCTAGAATTTTTAATCGAAGAAATCCAACAATTCTGTTGATAGATTCGAGTAATTAAACGTTTCACAAGTACGGAACTAGATTTATTGTCATAACCAAAAATTTCCATGGGTTCATAAAAAATCGAACCATTTAAACCATGATCATGAGCAAGTGTGTAAATATACTCCTGAAATAGAAGCGGATATAGGAAGTGTTGTTGCCGAGATCTATCTTTTTTTAAATATCCTTGTAATTCTTGCATTTACATTTATCCACTTGAAAGAGAGAAAGTGGTACATGTCTGGGGTTGTCGAATGATACATAGTGCAATATGGTCAGAACAGGGTATATATATAATATAATAATATAAATATACTATATAGTATATACCTAGTATATACTCAAAATACTATATAGTACGAAAAAAGATATACCCCCGAGACTGAGAGCCCAATCGATGGATCTCGTTCTTCTCTTTTTCTATCCAATTGGTTTATGTTATAAAATTCTAATTACAAGAGAGTAAAAAAAATCCTTTATTTTTGCAACCCAGTTGCTCTTTTGATTTTGGAAAAAATTATATTCTCTTTATCAGTATACTCTTTCTTATACACATCCGTCTCCAATCCATAAGAGAGAATAGTTAGGATTCAAAAAAAAAAGAATCAATGGTCCAGAACCCTTTCCCGCATCAGGCACTAATAAAATTTTAACGTCTAATTAGATCGGGTAATTATTCAAATTAAGAACATAAGCTCGTTGCTTTTTGTTTTACCAGAATTGGAGCCATAGGACTCTATCCATTTATTCACTAGACCAAACAAAAAATCTGTCCCCTTCCAAAAACCAAAACAATATTTTGTAATGATCCAGTAAGGATCAACTCAAAGTTCTATTTGAATAGTTAATCAAATGAATTTATTCATTTGATTAACTATTCAATTTATATTTTAATACGACATGCTGTTTTTTCCTTCATTACCTTTCAGGATCAGTCGTGGTCTTATAGACTCTACCAATAGTCTGGACGAATTCGTTGCTTCATCCAAATGTGTAAAAGATCCTAGTCGCACTTAAAAGCCGAGTACTCTACCATTGAGTTAGCAACCCAGATAAATAATGTAGTGTAGATACGATCGAAATTAAAGAAATAAATTGGGTTGCACCGCGGAGGACCCCGTCAAACTTTAAAATGGAACTAGCAACAAATCAAATCTAAACATAAAATAAAGATTTTATGATCCATAATTTTTAAAATTTATAAACACCAAAATATCAAAGGGAACAGGTTGGATTAAAAAACAATGGATTAAAAATACAATATAGATTTCAAGATTGACACCCATTTTTATCTTGGTCCATTTTTTGTTAAGAAAAAAAGTATTTTACGTACAGTAAATGCGGCAAACCCGTCATTTGACTTAAGTAAAGGAAAAAATAAATCCGAGGTAGGGATAAACGGATCCGTTTATCTACGATCCAATTATATTCGTTCGATACAACATTGTCAATATGAATGTTGATAAAATTCATTAAGGAAATAAAGGAAGGCCTTGTGTTGGATTGACACAACATAAATAATAAATTTTAACAGAAAAATAAGGAAAAGGATTTTTCGGAGAAGGATCGGCAAAGATCCCATTTTTGAACCCCATATGAGTGAAACACATTTCTAAAAAAAAATAAAACGAGTTTAAAGAATCTCCGACTTCAGGTCAGGGTTGGAAAACATATTTTCGTTCATTACTTAATTTGATCCCTAATTCAATCAACAAGTCGACGCAATCCCAATAAGTATCTAAAAATTTGTAGCAGATATCTTATTCACTAAAGAGATACAAATTTTCATCATGTCCAATTTAATTCTCAATTGTTTAATTTAAAACATAAATAGATTGAGAATAAAGTTTATTTGTTTTCATGTGTATGGAAAAGAAAAGATATCGTCTAAGGTAAAATGAAGGTCATTATTCTTTCTTTCATCTGAAAGAGAAAATAAGGACTCCTCTAATTATTCTTTTTTCCTATCTTATTACATTACAATATACAAAGAACAATTGTTACCCTAAGTAATTATGTATATTTAAGGAATCACAGATATATATATATATATATATCTTTTTTCCCTTAACGAATCTCCTTCGTTTTATACATATTTTTTTCTTTTTAATGTTGGATACGATATGATCCAATTGGTCGTTTCTGATAGACACAACCTGGGACGAAAGGATTCGAACCTCCGAATAACGGGACCAAAACCCGCTGCCTTACCGCTTGGCCACGCCCCATTTCGATTTCTATTCCACACTAATAAAACTATTATTAATATTGCTTATTCGTCAATTCCAGCTCAAATACATATGGATAGGATATATTGTTGCTAGGATTCGACACATGTATATATAGAATCCAAAAAATGTAATTGATCATTACATGGAATTCAATTAAAATATTGTATGAAAGTACAATTCCTTGTATTCTCGTTTGAGAATTGAAAAAGGGATAAGATATTTGGTTTTGGAAAGTTCAAATAAAAGGGAGATTTTTTAGACCTTACTTTTGAATTTTGACCTTATATTATAAAAATAACCCAATCAAATTATCTAATCTACAAGAACAAAATGTTTCTTATGCTTAATATCTTTAGTTTAATCGGTATCTGTATTAATTCTGCCTTTTATTCAAGTAGTTTTTTCTTCGCAAAATTGCCCGAGGCTTATGCCTTTTTCAACCCAATCATAGACGTTATGCCCATCATACCTCTACTCTTTTTTCTCTTAGCCTTTGTTTGGCAAGCTGCTGTAAGTTTTCGATGAAATCTTTAAGACTTTCCTAAATTCATTATTTTTTATCAAAAAAAATGAAATTAATAAGATTGGATAAGTCTTATATTATATTACGGACCTTTGATTGATTCAAAAATAGAAATTTTTTCTATTAAATAATTGCAGCAATTAATTTTGCTCCATTTATTTTCTTGTTCTGACCTTCCAGTGAACAAAGACTCAGAATCTTATTACAAATAAAGTAGTAAAAATTACTTTTTTAAAGAAAACACTTATATATATATATATTTTAATTTTATTTTTTTGAAGTGTCATGTCAAAACTAAAAATAGCGTATGTGGTGAAAAAAATAAAAATAGGTAATCTATTCCCCCTTTCACAAATAAAAATAAATAAAAATGATCTTATCTTGGAGATTGTGTAATGCTTACTCTCAAACTATTCGTTTATACAGTAGTGATTTTTTTTGTTTCTCTCTTCATCTTTGGATTCTTGTCTAACGATCCAGGACGTAATCCTGGACGTGAAGAATAAACATAATCGATTTTTCGTTTTTTATTGTTTTTTTTGAATTCTTTTTTTTCTATATATATATATTTTTTTTTTAAGTGATTGAGATTTTTTTTTATTCGAAAGTATCAAGCGATCAAACGGAGCGGGGAGAGAGGGATTCGAACCCTCGGTACAAATAACTTGTACAACGGATTAGCAATCCGCCGCTTTAGTCCACTCAGCCATCTCTCCGAATTAAAAAATTTACGATTTTTTATGTGATATGACACGTGAATTTGAAGTAAAGATTGATCAAAAAAACCCTTGTTTTTCCTTCCTTACTTATTATAAATAAGGATATATAAAATTATAAGGATATATAAAAATAACAATATATAAACTAATATATAAAATTAAAAGATAATATATAAAAAGATAAGATATCCAAAAAAATAAGCAATTCAATTTATATGTTGATTTTGTACAAAAAGTTTATTCCCCCGGCCCAATAAAGTACTGGAGTACTGGCCGGGTCATTACTTATTTTTTTGTTCCAACAAATCAATTATTTATAGATCAAAAAATTTAATCACGATTTGATATAAAATCGTAAATACTTGTTAGTAAAGCAGTAATAGGGTCAATTTACATCTCCATTTCTATGATATGGTGGAGGTGTCATTTCTTATTATTAATAATTTATATTTTATTATTACTTTTTTTATATCTAAATTTAATTACTTTAAAAGGTGGAATAAAAAACACATATGGGCATATATATATAAAATAAACAATAAACTCAACTATTAAACATACATATTCATAATATTTAGAATTTATTCTAAATAATGCATTATCAGTATAACATTAGAAATAGCTCATTTACTTCTTCTTCGGAACGGAACTGTCAGTAATTACTTTCCAGCAAACGAAAAGTATAATTATAACTTTATTATGTTCTTTAAATAAGATACACTTTTTACTCTTCACCTTTTTTTTCTTAAAATTGACGGCGGGTCGAAATACAATACACGTCAACGCTATAATTTTAATGCTATCTTGATTGTGTCTCACTCCTTTGTTCGACAAACAGTCTTCTATTTATATACAATATATAAAAGAGTAGCGGGTATAGTTTAGTGGTAAAAGTGTGATTCGTTATATTAATAACTTAAATAGTTAAGGGGTCTTTCCATTTTTTTAGATTCCGAACAAAAACTTTATTTTTTTAGGTTTAATCCTTTACCTCTCAAGGGCATATTGGAGGAAATATATACATTCTCGCGATTTGTATCCAAAAGTCAAT